AACTCCTTTAAACATATTAATCATTCTTATTGTAAAAAAAAACAGGTTAGTGTCCGGTGGTTGGTCGCTTCATTTGGGTTGGAGATTGTTTATGTTCGAATCATAATAACCTGATATATTATATAAACAAAATACAATATTTCAAAAATATACAAATATATAAGGTTTATTGAAAATCTTTATTATATATTTTTATTTTTCATAAACTAGATGTTTTATGTATATTTAATTAAATATATATACTAATTAAATTATTAAATTTAAAACTAATAAAAGTTTATGTAAACAAATATTAATAAAAAAAAATTTTTATATAAATGGCTATTTTATTATCAATTATTGAACCATTAATTTTAGTTGTGCCTGCTTTATTATCAGTTGCTTTTGTAACAGTTGGAGAAAGAAAAGGTATGGCTTCTATGCAAAGAAGATTAGGTCCTAATGCAGTAGGATTTTATGGATTATTACAAGCATTTGCTGATGCCTTGAAATTATTATTAAAAGAATATATAGCTCCAACTCAATCTAATATTATGTTGTTTTTCTTTGGACCAATGGTAACTTTAATATTTGCTTTATTAGGTTTTTTAGTTATTCCAGTGGGTTCAGGTCTATTTATATCAGATTATAATTTAGGTATGCTTTATGCATTAGCTGTTTCTTCTTTAGGGACATATGGTATATTATTAGCAGGATGATCAGCTAATTCTAAATATGCTTTTTTAGGTTCATTAAGAAGTACTGCTCAATTAATTAGTTATGAATTAGTATTAAGTTCTATTATTTTAATAGTTATCTTATTAACAGGTAATTTAAATATGATTACTATAGTAGAATCACAAAGAGTAGTTAATTTTATATTACCTTTATTTCCATTATTTATTTTATTCTTTATAGGTTCTGTAGCAGAAACTAATAGACCTCCTTTTGATTTAGCTGAAGCAGAATCAGAACTTGTTAGTGGATTTATGACAGAACACTCAGCTAGTATTTTTGTATTCTTTTTCTTAGCTGAATATTCTAGTATTGTTTTAATTTGTATATTAAATAGTATTTTATTTGCAGGTGGTTATTTATTTATTATACCTTCAACTTTATTATTTGATATATTAAATAGTGTATTAGGTTTAGAACATTCTGTATTAGAAAATATCTTTTCTTATGTATCATCATCTCCTTTAAATTTAGCTTTCAAAACTATATTCTTTATATTTGCATTTATTTGAGCAAGAGCTTCATTCCCTAGAATACGTTATGATCAATTAATGGGTGTTTGTTGAACAGTTATATTACCTTTAGTTATAGCTTATGTAATTTTTTACCCTTGTGTTTTATTTGGTTTAGATGCTTTACCTACACAAATATTATTATAGTAAAATTTACTTGTTTTTTTTTTGTATACTATACAGCATATAAATATTATAATGTAGTACTATATAGGTATATATACTACAATATAGTACTAGATTAAATATGCTAAAAATAAAACAGTATTTATTTAAGTAAATTTAAAAAGTATATATCCTCTTATGTATTACATAGAGTAATACTTATAATTTGTATAAAAACAATAATATAAGTAGTAAATATAAAATATATTATTTATTTATATATAAATGTCTTTATTATTATTATTAATCCCCTTAATAGGGATAGGTCTTGTAACAATAGAAGCTAATTATGGTTTAGCTGTTATAAATAATATAAAATTAAAATCTATAGCTTTAACAACATCTATTGTAAATTTAATAGTTTCTTTAGTAATGTTTATATTATTTGATTTTAGTAGTAAACAATTTCAATTTATAGAAGAACATTATCAAATAAGTTATTTTGATATTTATTTAGGTGTTGATGGTTTATCTATATACTTTATATTATTAACAACAATAATAATGCCAATAGCTATATTATCTAATTGAAATTCAATACAATCTAAAAATGTTTTATCATTTGTGGTTATAATGTTATTATTAGAAACTTTATTATTAGCAGTATTTTTAGTATTAGATATACTATTATTTTATATTTTTTTTGAAAGTATATTACCACCTTTATTTTTATTAATAGGATTATTTGGTTCAAGTAATAAAGTAAGAGCTAGTTTTTATTTATTTTTATATACTTTATTAGGTTCTTTATTTATGTTATTATCTATAATAGTTATGTCTTCTATTATGGGTACTACTGATTTTGATGCTTTATCAAAAGCAAATTTTAATTATATAACACAATTATTTTTATTTTATGGTATTTTTATAGCTTTTGCTGTAAAAACTCCAGTTATTTTTTTAAATACTTGGTTATTAAAAGCTCACGTTGAGTCACCTTTATCAGGTAGTATTATTTTAGCTGGTATAGTTTTAAAATTAAGTTTATATGGTATATTTAGATTAATATTACCTTTATTACCCAAAGCTTCTTTAAATTACACATATATTATATATGTTATAGGTGTTATAACTATAATATATGCTAGTTTTAGTACATTAAGAACAATAGATATTAAAGAACTTATTGCTTACTCATCTGTATCACATGCAGCTGTTTATTTAATAGGTGCATTTAGTAACACAATACAAGGTATTGAAGGTGCTATAGTTTTAGGATTAGCTCACGGTTTTGTTTCACCAGGATTATTTATTTGTGCTGGGGGTATTCTATATGATAGATCTTCTACTAGATTAATAACTTATTATAGAGGTATGGCTCAAGTTATGCCTATTTTCTCTATATTATTCTTTATATTATCATTAGGTAATAGTGGTACACCTTTAACATTAAATTTTATAGGAGAATTTATGTCTTTATATGGTGCCTTTGAAAGAATGCCTATATTAGGTATATTAGCTAGTACTTCTATAGTATTATCAGCAGCTTATACTATATTTATGTATAATAGAATTGCTTTTGGTGGTTCATATTCACCATACTTTATAGAAAATATAGGTGATGTAACTAGAAGAGAGTTTATTCTATTATTAGTATTTGTAATATTTACAGTATTATTTGGTATATATCCTGCACCAATATTAGATGGTCTACATTACTCAGTTTCTTCTTTAATATATAGTATTAATTAGTATTATAAGTATATAAATATATATATCCATTAGGTATATAATTATATCTTCTTACTAGCTCAATGGCAGAGCAGAATACTTCTAATATTCTGATCCGAGTTCGATCCTTGGGTAAGAAAAAAAAAAAAAAGAAAATTTTCTTTTTTTTTTTTTTTTTTTTTTTAAGCTCTTATAGCTCAATGGTAGAGCGGAATACTGTTAATATTTTGATAGATGTTCGATTCATCTTTAGAGCTTACATAATATGTAGTAATTATAAAATAATAATAATAATAATTAATCTGATACCATACAATCTTATATAGTTAAGATACAGAATAAGAAAGTATCCATATTTTAAATAAATACCCTAATATGCCACAATTAGTACCATTCTTTTTTGTTAATCAAGTAGTATTTGCCTTTGTAATATTAACAGTTTTAATATACGCATTTACTAAATTTATTTTACCTAAATTCGTACGTATATTTATTTCACGTATTTACATAAATAAATTATAATTTATTTATGTATTTATTTTAATAAATTAAACTAATAATATAATATATATATATATATATATTATTATAGTTATTATTTATAATAATAATAAATTATTATACATATCTCATAATAGAGTAAAAAAAAAAAATAAATAAACATTTAAATATATACAATTTTAATAATATGCGTCATTTAGATTTTGTATTAAGTCCATTAGACCAATTTGAAGTTAGAGATTTATTTTCTATAAATGCTAACTTATTAGGAAATTTACACCTATCTTTAACAAACATAGGTTTATACTTATCAATAAGTATTTTTATAATTTTAACTTATAGCTTATTAGCTACAAATAGTAATAAAATAATACCAAATAATTGATCAATAAGTCAAGAAAGTATATATGCTACAGTACATGGTATAGTAGTAAACCAAATTAACCCAAATAAAGGACAAATGTTCTTTCCTTTAATGTATGTATTATTCTTATTTATATTAGTAAATAATTTAATAGGTTTAGTACCATATAGTTTTGCATCAACATCTCATTTTATTTTAACATTCTCAATTAGTTTTACTATAGTTTTAGGTGCAACTATATTAGGTTTCCAAAGACATGGATTAAAATTCTTTTCATTATTTGTACCTTCAGGTTGTCCTTTAGCTTTATTACCTTTATTAGTTTTAATAGAGTTTATATCTTACTTATCAAGAAATGTTTCTTTAGGATTAAGATTAGCAGCTAATATATTAAGTGGACACATGCTTTTAAGTATATTAAGTGGATTTACATATAATATTATGACTAGTGGTATAATATTCTTTGTTTTAGGTTTAATACCTTTAGCATTTATTATAGCATTCTCAGGTTTAGAATTAGCTATAGCATTTATACAAGCACAAGTTTTCGTAGTTTTAGCATGTTCTTATATTAAAGATGGATTAGATTTACACTAATTAAAAAAAAATAAAAATAAATTATATGAAAATATAATTTAATACTAAATAAAAATTTTATTAATTTAAAAGTATTAATAAAGTTAATCTAATTATTTAAAGAAATAATTATTAATAGATATAAAAACTTTAAAAATAGGAAAGTCCAATACTAATTAAACATATATGTTTAAATAGTATATATTTATTCATTATAAAAATATAAGGATTTAAACAGAAACTACACAATAAAAAAAAAAAATATCGAACAAGAACCTTATGTTTAGTTTTATTAATTAGAAGGATAAAAAAAAATTAATTTTTTTTAACAGAAACTGGCTTATTTATATCTAAAAAAATAACACATTTTAATTAGTAAAAATTAAATGTATTACGCAATATAAGTGTTAGTCACAACATGTCTAACATAGAATGTATATTAAAACATTCTTAAAAAAAAAAAATAAAGAGTTTGATGATGGCTCTAACTGAACACTGTCCAAGTACTTGACACATGCTAATCGTACGACTAATTAGATTTTAAATAATATTTAAAAATAAGTAGTAGTGGTGTACAGGTGAGTAAATGATAAATTGGCTACCTTAAAGTTAGGGGGGGAAATCCCCCAATAAATTAACTAATAATATAGTATTATTATGAAAAATTAACTAATAATATATTATTAAGTTTAGTAAAGAACAATAACGAAAAATTAATGTATAAAAGTTTAACTATGTCGCAATAGACATAGATGCATTAATTTAGTTAATTCGATAAAAATCGTGTTTGCTTTAGGATGTAAATTTTTATCTCGGTGAGTAGTAGGAAAGGTAATGACTTTTCTAGCAATAACCGTAGTCGTAACTGGAAAGTTGATCGACCACATTGGGTCTGAAAAAAACCCAATGCTTTTTTGTACAGCAGTGAGGAATATTGGTCAATGGCCGCAAGGCTGAACCAGTAACTTGGAAGAATGAAAGTGTATTTGTATAAATACAATAGTGGTTAAACCACATAAAATTCTAAATAGATTATATATAATGACAAAATCTATTTATAAGTCTTGACCAAACTACGTGCCAGCAGTCGCGGTAATACGTAGAAGGCTAGTGTTAGTTATCTTTATTGGGTTTAAAGGGTAAGTAGACGGTAAATTAAACTCTAAAAGAGTACTTATTTACTAGAGTTATATGAGAGAAGGAAGAATTCCTGGAGTAGAGATAAAATTTTTTGATACCAGGAGGACTGTCAACGGCGAAGGCATCCTTCTATGTAATAACTGACGTTGAGAGACGAAGGCTTGGGTAGCAAACAGGATTAGATACCCTAATAGTCCAAGCAGACAATGATGAATGTCATTCATTAGATAAATTTTTAATGTATAAACGAAAGTGTAAGCATTCCACCTCAAGAGTACTATGGCAACATATAAACTGAAATCATTAGACCGTTTCTGAAACCAGTAGTGAAGTATGTTATTTAATTCGATGATCCGCGAAAAACCTTACCACAGCTTGTATAGCAGTTATGAAAAATTGTTACAAGCGCTGCATGGCTGTCTTTAGTTAATGTCGTGAGATTTGGTTAACTCCTCTAATTAACGAAAACCCTCACTTTATTTATATATATAAAGTGGTTCGCTATTACATTGGTTGATAATAGGGATTAAGACAAGTCATTATGGCCTAAATGCTGTGGGCTATAGACGTGCCACATACGCCTTTACAAAGGGATGCGATATTGTGAAATGGAGCTAACCCCCAAAAAAGGAAATACTATGGATAGTAGTCTGTAACTCGACTACTTGAATAAGGAATTACTAGTAATCGTGAATCACCATCGTCACGGTGAATTATTTCTCAGTTAGGTACTAACCACTCGTCAGGCGCTGAAAGAAGAAGATGCAGTAAGTTTGATGTTTTCTGTGTATGATTATAAATAAAGTTGTTTTATTATTACGCAGAAAAGTTTTCGTATGCAAAACTTTGATTGGTGTTAAGTCGAAATAAGGTTCGTGTAATGGAAATTGCACGGGGAGTATAAAAATTAAAAAAAAAAATAGTATACATATATAATTATATGTATATATCTTTAAAAGGTAAATTGGAAGTCATTTCCAACTGGTTCAAATCCAGAAAAAGATATCAAAAAAATTTTTTTTTTTAAAGGAAGGGTCCGTATGTTGGTTTACGGGTTGAGCTGTAAACTCAATGGCTATAGGCCATCGAAGGTTCGATTCCCTTTTCTTCCTAATTAGATTTATTTATCTAATCCTATCTAGATATTTTATTATTAGTATAGTTTATTGATAGATTATATTTTTTTTTTAATGTATAATATATTTTTATTAAATGATAATATCACTAATGGATTTAGTGCAGGATTACCTGACATTATATATGTGTTAGCTTTATTATTAGCATATTGTACTATAGCTAGTAAAAATCCTATTGTATCAGTATTATATTTAATAGCTTTATTTGTAAATATAGCTAGTTTATTAATATTAGTAGGATATAATTTTTTAGGGTTATCTTATATATTAGTATATGTAGGAGCTATATCAATATTATTTCTGTTTATATTAATGTTAATAAATATTAGAACATCAGAAATTACTCATAATACTAGAAAAGATGGTCCTTTAACTATAGGTGTAGGTGTTAGTTTTATTATAACAGTAAGTCAAGCATTACCTATAAATCTTACAGAATATACTGTATTTAGTGAAATAGCAAAAACATATGTACAAAGTGCTATAGAAATAGATAACGAATCAGTAAAAATAATGGATTTAAAACAATATATGGGATTTGCAAGTAGTAAAGGTTGAGATAGTTCACTTGTAGAAGCAACACACATAACAGGTATAGGTAATATTATGTATACAAACTATGCTATTTGATTAATAGTAAGTTCAATGATATTATTAACAGGTATGGTAGGAGCAATTGTTATAACAATTAAACAAAAATAATAAAATAAGTAGTATTAACTTTAACATAAATAAAAAAAAAATGATATATAGATCAAAAAGTAATTTTCAAAATCATCCTTTTCATTTAGTGTCACCCTCACCATGACCATTATTTACTAGTGTTTCATTATTTATATTAACAACAGCTACAGTATTATTTATGCACGGATTCCAAGGATTCGAATATTTAGTACCTTTTGCTGTGTTTAATGTAATGTACGTAATGGGTTTATGATTTAGAGATGTAATTTCAGAAGGTACATATTTAGGTAATCACACAAATGCTGTACAAAAAGGATTAAATTTAGGAGTAGGTTTATTCATTATTTCTGAAGTTTTCTTCTTTTTAGCCATATTCTGAGCTTTCTTCCATAGTGCTATTTCACCTAGTATAGAATTAGGTGCACAATGACCACCATTAGGTATACAAGCAGTAAATCCTTTTGAGTTACCATTATTAAATACTATATTATTATTATCTTCAGGTGTAACAATTACATATGCACACCACTCATTAATACAAGGTAATAGAAAAGGAGCTTTATATGGAACAGTTGTAACTATAATATTAGCTATAGTATTCACATTCTTCCAAGGTGTTGAGTATTCAGTTTCTTCTTTCACAATCTCTGATAGTGTTTATGGTTCATGTTTTTACTTTGGAACAGGTTTCCACGGTATACACGTTATGGTAGGAACAGCCTTTTTAGCTGTAGGATTATGACGTTTAGCTGCATACCATTTAACAGATCACCATCATTTAGGTTACGAATCAGGTATATTATACTGACATTTTGTTGACGTAGTATGATTATTCTTATATATTTCTGTTTATTACTGAGGTTATTAGAATGTTAAATAAATTAAATTATAATTATAATTTAATATAGAGACTTTAGTTTAATGGTAAAACATGTGACTTTTAATCATTACCATATGGGTTCAAATCCCATAAGTCTTACAAAGATATTGATAAAAAAAAAAAAAAAAAAAAAACGAATAAATATTAATTAATGACTATAAGTTAATGGTAGACTGCTTATTTACCATATAAGATGTGCTGATTCGAATTCAGCTAGTCATAATTAGTTAAAAATTAATATTATTATGGCTATAAGTTAACGGTAGACTGTTTACCTTCCAAGTAAAGTGTGTCGATTCGAATTCGACTAGCCGTATATAAATAAGCTAGGGTTAGTAACTTAATTGGTAAAGGGTTTTCTTGTCGAGAAAATAGATGTCGGATCGAAGCCGACCTAACTCGTATTTAAGTTGTAAAAAACTAATATAAAAAAAAATAAAAGGAAAAGTTGCTATTGGTAGGGTAAGATATTTGCTAAATATTGTGTTTTAACACTTAGATGTTCGATTCATCTCTTTTCCGAAGAGCATAGTTTAATAGGCAAAACTGTAAGCTTCAACCTTATATTTCTTAGTTCAAATCTAAGTGCTCTTGGGTGAAAAAAAAAAGTTATATTGGTTCTTTAACTTAACCGGTAAAGTGTATTCTTGATAAGGATATGTTCAGTGTTCGAGTCACTGAAGAATCAAAAAAAAAAGAGAGTTGGCTGAGTGGTTTAAGGCGACTAGCTTGAGTCTAGTTAAAGGTAAAAACTTTCATATGTTCGAATCATATACTCTCTGAAATCTATAAAGTGAAAAAGTTTAAAAATAAAAAAAAATACAGGTTAGTGTCCGGTGGTTGGTCGCTTCATTTGGGTTGGAGATTGTTTATGTTCGAATCATAATAACCTGATATATTATATAAATAAAATATATATTTCACAATATAGATGATATGCATCGTATAAATCTTGAGTAATCAAGGTAAGTATATAAAGAAACTATTATGGATGGTATGCTATATATTTCAAGATTAATCTAGTGAGATCTAGAGATCAAAGAGAAATCTTATAATCAGACAAAGTGAATTGAAATATCTTAGTAACTTTAGGAAAAGAAATCAAACGAGATTGTTATTAGGTGTCTTCTTAATAACAAAAGCCAATAAATCAAGTAAAATGGAAAAAAATCTGTTTGAATAAAGGGGAACCTTCCTCTAAGGCTAAAGAAAATATATAAGCGATAGAGTAGAAGTACCGTGAGGGAAAAAGCTGAAATAGTAGTTTTATAAGCAGCTCGAGTAAAATTTTAAATAAAAAATAAGAGCGTACCTTTTGCATAATGGGTCAGCAAGTTAATTTTAGATGCAAGCAAGGGTTATACATAAGTAGTAACTGATAGTAAAGAAATGAAGAAAATAACGCTTGCTTAGATAAACCAATTATGAAAAAATGAATAAGTATCTAGGATTAGACCCGAAGGCTAGTGATCTTACCATGATCAGGGTTATAAAAGCCCGAACGGGTTATCGTTGTAAAGATATCCGAAGAATTGTGGTAAGTTAGTGAAAGACAAAACTGACTAGTATAGCTGGTTTTCCGCGAAACCTATGTAAGTAGGTAATTTAATTAACATCTTAGCAGGTACAGAACTGTGATCTCGGACAATACCATAGGTATTTGTCAATATTCGGGGGGTTGTAGCGACTTTACCGGAGAGTATTTGCACTCGGAAGGGCAAAGATGAATGTTAAATAATCGGACATAGTGCGATAAGGTTGTATGTCTAAAGGGAAACAGCCCAGAACAAGAGTTAAGGTTCCAAAATTATTGTTAAGTGAAATTAAGGATGTTTTTTTTTAAAACAATCAGGAAATAGGCTTAGAAGCGGCCATTTTTTGAAGACCTCGTAACAGAGCACTGATTAAATTTTTAGGAGAAAACGCCGAAAATTTAACGGATCTAAAATAATATACCGAAACCTTGTACACATTAAATGTGGGGTAGCGGAACATTGGATAAAAATCATATGATTTACATTTATTCTAAATGTAAATAAAAAATAGTGTAGAAATAAGGTTATAGTAGTTAAATATTATGTTATTATTTAACGATAATAGTATGGTATTTACACTACTATAAAGATTCAGATGTACCTAAGAGATAGATAATTTCGTTTTTAGGAGAAAGTTTTTTATAATTATATAATAATTATCTTATTTTATAAGGTCTAAAGTTAGACCACTAATCTATGAAATTTCCAAGAGAGAATGCTGACATGAGTAACGAAAAAGGCTAATATTGGCCTCGCCTTAAGCTTATGGCTTCGAACCTAAAATCGGTGTCTAAAAATATTAATCAAATGGTAATTTTGATGATGAATAATAAACTCTGATTTAATAAAAAATAAAACCTTTAACAAGTAATAAAGGTTCTGGAAAATATTTTTATTATATTTGTTAATATACTAACAGAAGGAGTTAGGTAGAAAACTACCTATTAACCAGATGCGTTATTACACCGTACCTAGCAACTAACACAAGTAAGCAAGTAGAGAATACAAAGGCGTTTGAGTGAACAATCATTAAGGAACTCGGCAAATTGACTCTGTACCTTCGGAATAAGGAGGGCCATTATTATTAATTTAATTAAATGATATTAAATTAATAATAAGAGGAATCATGAAATAATGTTGTACGACTGTTTAATAAAAACACAGCACTCTGCAAAGATAAAAAATCAAAGTATTGAGTGTGATGTCTGCCCGATGTCGGCTGGGTAACGGATTTTCCTTGGTTATTAACTGAGGTTTTGAAGGACACCCCGATTAATGGCGGCCTTACCTATGAGGGTCCTAAGGTAGCGAAATACCTTGGCCGTTAAATGCGGTCCTGCATGAATGACTTAACGATGCAACAGCTGTCTCGATGATTGTCTCAGTGAAATTGGAATAGCAGTGCAGATACTGTTTACCTCTAGATAGACGAGAAGACCCTATGCAGCTTTACTGTTACTAATTACAAGAGTAAACCTTTAGGATGATTTATAGTGTATAAGGTAGTTGAAAGATAACAATGAAACACCTTTATTCGAATCCTATATTATTCTCTTGATGATTGGGAGGCAGTTTATGCGGGGCACAGATCCCACAAAAAGTACCTGGGTATATCCAAAGTTCATATTGTAAACTTGTATGTTTACATACAAATATTTTAATTTGTAATAATTATTTTTATAATTATACAGTTACTATTCGATTAAATTCTACATTTATTTTTATTTTAAGTAAGATTTTAACTATGTGGTGAATAGATGTATATTAAACTTTAATATTTAAAAGTTTTTTGTTATATTTAAGTTGTATTTGTCAACTTAAATATGATATTTATTTATACTTTAAAAGTTTAATGGCTTAATCTTGCTTTACTGTTTGACCTACGAGTCTATCAGTCGCGTAAGCGGGGCATATGATCACAAGATGCATTAAGGAAAGGTCTTGGATTATAGAAAAAGTTACGCTAGGGATTTATAACTGTGAGTCCTCCAATATTTAAAAATATTGGTAATATATTGGGTAAATTTCAAAGACAACTTATATTATTTAAGTGTATTTGAAGCGAAACTTATTTAAAGCGTTAGTTTATCATTGTGATAAATTTAAATAAGGACGTTCAACGACTAAAAGGTGAGTACAGCTAACAATAATCCTTTTTTAATGCCCAACATCTTTATTAATGGTAAATATATATTTACCTTATAATTTAAATTGTATAATTATTATTTATTAATAATGGAATAGACTTGATTTTCAAGCTTTAATGTTATACAATTAATTATATTAATTGTATTAATGTTATTAAATACAAAAAATATGTTAAATATTCTAAAATCAAAATTAAATAATACATATAAAAAAAAATCATTACATGATGCACCTGAAGTTAAATATAATAAAGATTTAGTACCTGCGGTAAGTAATTGAAAAAGTAGTATTTATTGTTATAACAAAAATGCTATAAGTTTAATACCAATTAAAAGTAGATTTGTAATGAAATTAGTTAAAGGTTATTTTAATTCATACCATTTAGAATTAGAATCACTTTTAAGAAAAGAAAGATTACGTCGTAGATTTAGAAAAATATCAATTAATAGAATATTTATTAGTGAAGGTGAATTTAAACATACTAATGATAAAGTTAATATTACATTATATGTTTATAATAAACAAAAGCTTAATTATTTATTAAAACTTAAAAAAAGATATACAAGATTGTTTAAAAAATCTAAATTTACAAACAAATTGAAATTAATAAGACAGGTAGGTATAAGTATATTAAACCAACAAAAAGTAAAAAGTACAGTATTATCTAATGTTTTACCAAAATATAATTCAATAATACATTCAGTACAAAATATTTACTATCAAAGGTTTATAAAAAAAAGTTTAAAAAGATTAAAATATTATATGCTTTATAAACAAATACTTTATATTAATAAAGCTAAATTCGAAAATTCATATTTACAAGGTTTAATAAGTTTAATAAGAAAAATTTATAATAAAAATGTTGAGTTTAATATTATAAATTTAAAATATTTTTATTTTAATAGTAGTATTTACTCACAACCATTAGAATTAAAATTAAAAAAAAAAAAGAAATGTGTTAAGATACCTTAAAGTATTAATTAGAAAAGCAAAATTGAAAAATATTAAATTAGTAGAAAAAACAAAAGAATTTTTTACAATTAATAGTTTTGATACTAATAGTTCAGTTAATGATTTAGTGCAGCAAAATAAAACAAATACTAAATATCTGAAAAAAATTATATTAAATGATATAAAATATAAAAGAGTATCAGGTGTTAGATTAGAGGCTGCTGGTAGATTAACTAGACGTTTTTCTGCTTCAAGATCTAAACGTAGAACTAAATATAAAGGAAATTTAGAAAATGCTTATTCTTCTGATCATGGTTATCCTACACCTCTTTTAAGAGGTAATTTTAAATCTAATTTACAATGTACTGTAATAAACTCTACTTCTCGTGTAGGAGCTTTTGGAGTTAAAGGTTGAGTAAGTGGTACTTAATATTTAAACTAATATTTTTTATAATAATTTTCCCTTCCTAAATTTAATTAATAAAGATGATGAAATAGTCTGAACCGTTTTGAGAAAAATGGAAATATAAGTAAGATAATCGTGTATTTGCATGATTATTTAGCTTTATGATAACATAAATTGAACAGGCTAATTTGCGCAAGAGAGTACAAATTGAGTGCGCGGTTTGGCACCTCGATGTCGGCTTAGCTCATCCTCATGCATGCAGAAATCATGAAGGGTTCGACTGTTCGTCGATTAAAGAGCTACATGAGCTGGGTTTAATACGTCGTGAGACAGTATGGTTTCTATCTTCTAGAGGAACATTAAGTAGATTAAAGATAGCCCCTTCGTACGAAAGGAGTTGGGTATATTGATCCCTGGTTTACCTGTTGTTTATAGTATATATATATTTTTATAATATATATATCGAATACTTGTACTAAAGTATTTTTTTTTGATCCTATAGGCATGGCAGGAAAGCTACATCAGTTAAAGATAAGTGTTGAAAGCATATAAACGCGAAGCAAACTTTATTATACTTTTAAACGTAGTAGAACACTACGAGTTTAGTTGTTATATATTTATATTTAACAATTTATAGGCTTTAGTTGTAAGAATGAAAACATTTTTAGATATAAAGTACTAATTATTAGGATACTACCTATTACACATATCATAATTTAGTTATAGGCCTTTTTAGCATAAAAGTAATGCAACCGTTTTGTAATCGGTAGAAGTGAGTGCGATTCTTGCATTAGGCTATAATATAGTTATTAATATTTATTATTTTTTTTAATAATAATTATTATAATAAAAGACCCAATGGTCAAATCTGGTTAAGACATAACATTTTCACTGTTAGTGCGGGGGTTCAAATCCCTCTTGGGTTATAAAAGATAAATATATTTATCTTTAAAAGAGATTAGCTCAGTTGGTAGAGCTGTCGCTTTACACGCGAAAGGTCAGGTGTTCAAGTCACCTATCTCTTAAAGTGGATTGATGTAATAGTTAACATATATGGCTCATGCCCATAAAATTTAGGTGCAACCCCTAAGTCCGCTACCAAAGACTATAGCTTAATCGGTAAAGCGAACCACTCATGATGGTTTGAGTAAATGTTCAAGTCATTTTAGTCTTATATAATCCGAGTGCTGGAATTGGTAGACAGTCTTAATTTAAGCTTAAGTGGCGCAAGCCGTAAACGTTCGACTCGTTTCTCGGGTATTATTATTATTTATAAATAACATATAAATTTTATTTATTGTTATAAACAATTTTACATTGTAAATTGCAATGTATTATGCAATATAAGTGTGTGTTACTTTAAACCTATACATTATATTTCATATAGTATAAAGTTTATTTAAAAATTTTTTTAATAAATTTTTATTTTTTATTGTAAAAAAAATTTTTTAGGGGTTATAGTTTAACTGGTAAAACGACGATTTTGCATATCGTTATTTCAGGATCGAGTCCTGATAACTCCAAGAATACTTTAATTATTTAGTATTTAGTTAATATAAAACATATAAATATTTATATGATTATATTTTTAATAGCATTATTAAAAGCTCGAGAAGCTCAACTGGTAGAGCGAATCATTGAAGCTGATTAGGTTGTAAGTTCAAATCTTATCTTGAGCAAGTTAATGCTTCATGGGTATGCTGAAATTGGTAACCAGGTTCCGCTTAGGACGGAATAGTTTTATACTTTACAAGTTCAAGTCTTGTTACCCATAGTTTATGTTGTCGACTTAATCGGTAAGTCATAAATTTTTGGTATTTACTATTGGGTGTTCGAGTCGCCCCAACATAAAATATATATATACAAACATTAATTTTTATGTATATATATATATATCTTAGCTAAGATAGTTTAATAGGTAGAACAATAATTTCATGAATTAAGAATGAGAATTCGAATTTCTCTCTTGGCCTGAAAAGAAAAACACAAAGTGTGTTTAATATACGTAAATTTAGGATAATAAATACGTAAATATATCTATATATATAGGTTATATCCTAAAAAAAAAAAAAGGATTGTATATATATATATATATATGAAATAATAGATTATATAAAGTAAATTCAATAAGTTATATATACATTTTTTTTATAAAAGTATATAAAAAAAAAAATAACGGTAAGTTGTATATTGGTTTAATTTTTTTTTAAGAAACCTTTAGTATACAAATGAAATAAATTTAAAATAAATATTAATGACTAATACACAAATAGCGTTAGATACTATAATTAATAGCGGAATATCTCTAGAAGATCTTGAGAAATTTTTTACAATGCATAATGGAAAAATGGTTTATTTACCACTAAATATCCCCACAATTGATCATCATCATATTGTATTTAAACAAGAATGTATAAAGCATTTTTGTAATAATATGAGTATAATTCGTAATTGATCTTCTAAATGTTGGTGTAGTAGTAATCAAGTAATAGATTTTCATAAAGCAAATGATCTGTGGTTTATATTTGATATTTTAAAAAATAACCCTGAAAGATTTTTAACTTTAATAACAGCAGCTGGTATAAGTATACCATTATATAATGGTAATTTAGATTTAGCTTCAATTAGTGTTTTTATAAGAAAGTTAACTTTTTCAAGATTAATAAGTTTATATGCGGCTTCATTTGATAAAAGATTATTAGCTAACACAATGAATGATAGAGTTTTTGTAGACCATAGTGGTAATCGTTTATTAATTAAACAACCAAATGGTTTGGTTAAGTTTAGTGAAAAAGGTTTACAAGAAAAAATAGTAAACCCTAGAGATGCTAGATTAGGACAGGCACCTGTATTAGATAATGAAGGTAAATATACAAATATGTTATATTATGAGGAAATATCTAAAAATGTAAAACCAGGGTTTTTTACAGCACCTATAAACAGAGTGCCTAATACTACACCTGAGGAACTAGCGACATATATGGTATGTTTAGATTATATGGATCATATGCATAGTCAACGTATTCAAGCTATAAAAAGCTATAGTATTTTAAAACAACACGCACCAGATATATTAGCAAATTTAACATAGTATGCATTATGTAAACTATTATTATAAAAAGAATTAATATTTATTTTAAGTTAGGTGGGTATAGTTCAATGGTAGAACGGCTGTATGTGGCATAGTATATCCTAGTTCAAATCTAGGTATCCTCCCAAAAAAAAAATACAAATTATGTATTTTAAGAACTAAAATTTATTATCATAAAATTAATAATTAATATAGATCTACTAGATATATATTAAGGTTATTCTAGTTTAAATAAGGATCCCTTATAAAAAAGATCTAATAATAGTTTATATAAAGTAAATTCAATAAGTTATATATACATTTTTTTTATAAAAGTATATAAAAATATAAAGAATTAACGGTATGTTGTGTATTGGTTTAATATTTTTTTTAAAGAAACCTTTAGTATACGAATGAAAAAATTAAATACATTAACCTTTGTCCGGAAGGTTTAATAGCGAAAGTAATAGGCAAGAAAGAGGTTTTTCAACTTCAACAATAAATTTAGATATAAATGGTGTAGAACAAGTTCAAAGTAACGTGTTTACATTTAAACAACCTAGTGAATGACAAGAAAGATGATTTTTATCATCAAATGCTAAAGATATTGGAACATTATATTTAATGTTTGCATTATTTTCAGGTTTGATAGGTACAGCCTTTTCTGTGTTAATAAGATTAGAATTATCAGGACCAGGTGTTCAATATATATCAGATAATCAATTATATAATAGTATAATAACAGCCCACGCCATAATGATGATTTTCTTTATGGTTATGCCAGCATTAATAGGTGGTTTTGGTAATTTTTTATTACCATTATTAGTAGGAGGTCCTGATATGGCATTCCCAAGATTAAATAATATAAGTTTTTGATTATTAGTACCAAGTTTATTTTTATTTATATTCTCAGCAACTATAGAAAATGGTGCAGGTACAGGATGAACATTATATCCACCATTATCAGGTATACAATCACACAGTGGACCTAGTGTAGATTTAGCTATATTTGGTTTACACTTAAGTGGTATAAGTAGTATGTTAGGTGCTATGAATTTTATAACTACAATTTTAAATATGAGAAGTCCAGGTATACGTTTACACAAATTAGCTTTATTTGGATGAGCTGTAATTATTACAGCCGTATTATTATTATTATCATTACCAGTATTAGCTGGTGGTATTACTATGATATTAACTGATAGAAACTTTAACACTTCATTCTTTGAAGTAGCTGGAGGAGGTGATCCTATATTATTCCAGCACTTATTCTGATTCTTTGGACATCCTGAGGTTTATATTTTAATTATACCAGGTTTTGGTATAATTAGTACTGTTATATCAGCAGCTTCAGGTAAAAATGTTTTCGGATACTTAGGTATGGTTTATGCAATGTTATCAATTGGTGTATTAGGTTTCATAGTTTGAAGTCATCACATGTATACTGTTGGTTTAGATGTTGATACTAGAGCATACTTCACAGCAGCTACTTTAATTATTGCAGTACCTACAGGTATTAAAATATTTAGTTGATTAGCTACATGTTATGGTGGATCTTTACATTTAACACCTCCTATGTTATTTGCGTTAGGATTTGTTGTGTTATTCACAATAGGTGGTTTAAGTGGAGTTGTTTTAGCTAATGCTTCACTTGATGTAGCATTCCACGATACTTATTATGTTGTTGCTCACTTCCATTATGTATTATCTATGGGTGCTGTATTTGCATTATTTAGTGGATGATACTTCTGAATACCTAAAATATTAGGTTTATCTTATGACCACTTTGCAGCTAAAGTTCATTTCTGAATTTTATTTATAGGTGTTAATTTAACATTCTTCCCACAACACTTCTTAGGTTTACAAGGAATGCCTAGAAGAATTAGTGACTACCCTGATGCTTTCTATGGTTGAAATTTAATTAGTAGTATAGGTTCTATTATTAGTGTTGTAGCTACATGATATTTCTTAACTATTATATACAAACAATTAACTGAAGGTAAAGCTGTATCAAGATATCCTTGATTAACACCACAATTATTTAGTGATACATTCCAAGTTAATTTCACAAGAAATAATAGTTCTTTAGAATGATGTTTAACTAGTCCACCTAAGCCACACGCTTTTGCTAGTTTACCTTTACAATCTTAGGTAGTAATTTTTTTTTTTTTTTTACAATTAATATAATTGTAAAAATATATTACGCAATATAAGAGTTAGTTCTAACTCGACAATATAAAAAATTTTTTTTCTAAGTTATATTTGTATATTATTTTTATATAACAAAAAAAAAAAAAGATGCTTTATTTAATAATAAGTGATTTACGTTTAGAGGAGGAGCTACTGATATATTTTATATGTTCTAATGATAGAATGTTGTTAGATGAATTATGTTGTTTAATATTACCAAAAGATAAAAATAAAAATTATGAAAGAGACTTAATTATTAAAATGTATCAAAAAAGTAGTTAAGTAGTAAGTATGACTTTTCCTCTAAGTTAAAATTGTATATACTTTTTATATAAACATATAAATTATATATGTTACAAGCAGCAAAAATAATAGGAACAGGTTTAGCAACAACTGGTTTAATAGGTGCAGGAGTAGGTATTGGTATCGTATTTGGGGCACTAATACTAGGTGTAGCAAGAAATCCATCATTAAGAGGACAATTGTTTTCATATGCAATTTTAGGTTTTGCTTTTGCAGAAGCAACAGGATTATTTGCTTTAATGATGGCTTTCTTACTATTGTATGTAGCGTAATGGCTATATTTTATATACTCTTAAATATATTAATAAATATTGATATAAATATAATAAAATTAAAATCGATTTATACGAATAATTTAGATAAAAATAAAAAAAAACTCATTAATTTAAGAGTTAATAACAAAATAAAAAAAAAAAGAAGAACATATCTTTTTGATAAAATATTAGAAAGATAGTTTAGATATAATATAGAAATAATAACAAAAATGACAGCAACAACTTTTTTTTTATTTTTAATACCAGTACTAGGTATAGTATTGTTATTAGTTAATTTAATATTTGCGCCTAGTAATGCGTATTTGGAAAAAGATAGTGCATTTGAATGTGGATTTCACTCTTTCTTAGATCAAAATAGAACACAATTTGGTATTTCTTTCTTTGTATTTGCTTTATTATTTTTATTATTTGATTTAGAAATTTTATTACTATACCCTTATGTAGTAAGTGCTTATACTAATGGTATATACGGTTTAGTAATAGCTTTAATTTTTTCTCTAGTATTAACTTTAGGTTTTGCTTTTGAATTAGGTAAAAGTGCACTAAAAATAGAAAGTAGACAAAATAAAGATGTGGATAATGATTCATGAGAATCATATTCATTAACATATAATTAGTGAATTAAAATAAAAATAACTAAATAGTACAAGTATATACTACAAAAAAGTAGTATCTTTTAAAAATTTTTATACGAATAAGTAAGAACTTAATAATAATTTAAATATATGAATTTAATTTTTAATTTTTTAATAACAAATATACAGTTGGATGCTCCAACAGCTTGAGGATTATTTTTCCAAGATAGTGCGTCACCTCAAATGGAAGGAATTGAGGAATTACACAATAACATTATGTTTTATTTAGCTATAGTATTATTTACTGTTACTTGAATGATAGTAAATATTATAAAAAATTTTTTAGCTTCTAGATCACCTATTGCACATAAATATATGAATCATGGTACTTTAATAGAATTAATTTGAACTATATCACCTGCATTTATATTAATATTAATAGCATTTCCATCATTCAAATTATTATATCTTATGGATGAAGTAATGGACCCATCATTAGTTGTGTATGCTGAAGGTCATCAATGATATTGAAGCTACCAATACCCAGATTTTACTAATGAAGAAGATGAGTTTATAGAGTTTGATTCATATATAGTACCTGAAAGTGATTTAGAAGAAGGTCAATTTAGAATGTTAGAAGTTGATAATAGAGTTATAATACCAGAATTAACACACACTAGATTTGTTATTTCAGCAGCCGATGTTATACATTCTTATGCTTGTCCTTCTTTAGGTATTAAAGCAGATGCTTACCCAGGAAGATTAAATCAAGCTTCAGTTTATATAAACCGTCCAGGAACATTCTTTGGTCAGTGTTCAGAAATATGTGGTATACTTCATAGTTCTATGCCTATTGCTATCCAATCTGTTTCTATAAGAGATTTCTTATTATGATTAAGAGAACAAATGGAAGGTTAATAATAAAAAATTATGAAAAAAATAAATTACATTTAAAATAATAATTTTAAATGTATAAGCCTTAGCGTAAAAATACAAAAGAATAGATTAAAAGCCATATAAATGGACCAATCATATTTTTAGTTAATTTAGCTTGCTTATATCGTGTTAATTTAATGGCAGAATGTCATGCTACGAACATGAAAATATAAGTTCAAATCTTATACACGTTAACTGTGTGATTTTTAACAGTATAAGCTTATATATATATATATATATATAGCTAAAAAAAAATATAAGTATATTAATATAGAAAATATATTAATAATACTAAAAAAAAAATCTGTAGTATAGATAAATCCAAAAAAAAAAATTAAAAAAAAAAATGAGTTTTTCAATAGTATTATTTTTTATAGGAATAGCAGGATTTGTTTTAAATAGAAAAAATATAATACTGATGTTAATTTCAATTGAAATTATGTTATTATCAGTAACATTTTTAATATTAATGAGTTCTCTTAGTTTTGACGATATATTAGGTCAAACATTTGCTGTATATATTTTAACTATAGCAGGAGCCGAGTCAGCAATAGGTTTAGGTATTTTAATTGCTTATTATAGATTAAGAGGTAGTATATCAATACAATATAGATAATGTATTTAACATTGATAATTTTACCCCTTTTAGGTTCAATAGTATCAGGTTTCTTTGGTAGAAAAGTAGGTGTAAGTGGTGCACATCTTATAACATGTGCTTCAGTAATAACTACAACATTCTTAGCAATAATAGCATTCTTTGAAGTAGGTTTTAATAATATACCTGTAACAATAAATGTAGCAAGATGAGTAGATGTAGAATCACTATATGTATTATGGAATTTTAGATTTGATTCATTAACAGTATCAATGTTAATACCAGTATTAATAGTATCTAGTTTAGTTCATATATATTCTATTAGTTATATGAGCCATGATCCACATAACCAAAGATTCTTTAGTTATTTAAGTTTATTCACATTTATGATGATAATCTTAGTAACAGGAAATAATTATTTAATAATGTTTGTAGGTTGAGAAGGAGTAGGTGTTTGTTCATATTTATTAGTAAATTTTTGATTTACTAGAATAGCAGCAAATCAAAGTTCTTTATCAGCTTTATTAACAAATAGAGTAGGTGATTGTTTATTAACTGTAGGTATGTTTGCTATTTTATGATCTTTTGGTAACATAGATTATAGTACAGTATTTGCATTAGCACCATATTATAACGAAAATATTATAACAATTATAGGTATTTGTTTATTAATAGGTGCAACAGCAAAAAGTTCACAAGTTGGTTTACATATCTGATTACCACAAGCTATGGAAGGTCCTACTCCAGTATCTGCATTAATCCACGCAGCTACTATGGTTACAGCAGGAGTTTATTTATTAATGAGATCATCTCCATTAATAGAGTATAGTTCAACAGTATTAGTATTATGTTTATGATTAGGAGCAATTACAACAGTATTTAGTTCTTTAATAGGTTTATTCCAACAAGATATTAAAAAAGTTATTGCTTATTCAACTATGAGTCAATTAGGTATGATGGTAATAGCTATAGGTTTATCTAGTTATAATTTAGCATTATTCCATTTAGTAAATCACGCTTTCTACAAAGCGTTATTATTTTTAGGAGCTGGATCAGTTATACACGCAGTAGCAGATAATCAAGATTTCAGAAAATATGGTGGTTTAAGAGAATTTTTACCTTTAACTTATTCAGTTATATTAATAGCTTCATTAAGTTTAGTTGCTGTGCCTTTTATGACAGGTTTCTATTCTAAAGATTTTATTCTTGAATCTTCATATGGTCAATTCTACTTGTCAGGTACTGTAGTTTACTTTGTAGCTACTATAGGTGCAATGTTTACTACATTATATTCAGCTAAAGTTTTATATTTAACATTCTTAACTAATCCTAATGGTCCATTATTTAGTTACAAAATAGCACATGAAGGTGATTTATTCTTAACTATACCTTTAATTATATTATCTATATTCTCTATATTCTTTGGTTATATAACTAAAGATATATTTATAGGTTTAGGTACAGGTTTCTTTGTAGATAATAGTTTATTTATTCACCCTAGTCATGAAATTATGTTAGATACTGAGTTTGCAGTACCAACATTCTTTAAGTTATTACCTTTTGTATTTACTGTTTCATTAAGTATAATTTCAGTATTATTATCAGAATTTTTACCTAAATTACTTATAAACTTTAAATATTCTAAATTAGGTTATAATATATTTAGTTTCTTTAATCAAAGATTCTATATAGAACTATTCTATAATAAATATATCGTAGAAGGTGTATTAAAATTAGGTGGTCAAACAACTAAAAGTCTTGATAAAGGTTCTGTTGAGTTAATAGGACCATATGGTTTAGAAAAAGGTTTAGTGGCATTAAGTACTAATTTAGGAAAATTAAGTACAGGTGTTGTAACTACATATGCTTTATATATTATATTAGGTTTATTATTTTATGCTACATTATTAAATTTCCAAAGTGAAACTAGTATATATATGCTAAGTATAATAGGTTTTTTTGGTTTATTCAGTAAAAATCCCAAAACTAATAAATAATATAAATTAATTATATTATTAAATAATTTGTAATTTAAATATATCTTTTAATTGAATATGCTTTTATCTTCAATATTTTGTTTAGTATGGTCTAATGCTTTAGCATCTAGACGTGATACTGCAATTCTTTATTCTAGAATAGGTATAATTATATTATTTTATTGTATTTTTTTATCATATAATAATTTATTTATAACTTATTTAGATAGTGGTATTGGGTTATTTAGTGGTTTATTTTATACATCTTCTATAACACAAACTTTTCATATATTAATATTTATTATAAGTTTATTAATATTGAATATGACAGGATTTTATCCTAGAAAATTATTATCTACTGAGTTTACAACTTTAAATAAATTATTTACAAAAATACATGTAATAAAAACTAGAGTTTTAAATAATATTATATATAAAAGAGGTGAACAATATTCTATTGTTGAATATACATTAATGTTATTATTAATTATAACAGGTAGTGTATTTTTAATATCAAGTAATGATTTAGTATCTTTTTTTTTATCTATAGAATTACAAAGTTATGGTTTATACTTATTATGTACTATGTATAGAAATTCAGAATCATCTACTTCAGCTGGTTTAACTTATTTCTTATTAGGTAGTTTATCTTCTTGTTTTATATTATTAGGTATAGGATTAATATATGCTAATTTAGGTGTTACTTACTTAGATAGTTTTTATATTATAAATAATTTAGCTGGTATATTAGATGAGCAAAATATAACTGTTTACATACCATTTTGTTTAATATTAATGTCTGTAGGATTTTTATTTAAAGTTTCTGCAGCACCTTTCCATTTCTGATCACCTGATGTTTATGATGGAATACCTACTATAGTTACTACTTTTGTAGCAATTATTGCAAAAATATCTATATTAACTTTATTATTACAATTAGTTCATTATACTAATAGTATATATATTACAACTCAATATAATTGAACTATTAGTTTATTAGTTAGTTCATTATTATCTTTAATAATTGGTACTGTTTTAGGTTTAACTCAAAATAGAATAAAAAGATTATTTGCTTTTAGTACTATATCACACTTAGGTTTCATGTTATTAGCTTTAACTATTAATAGTGTTGAGTCTATACAATCATTTATATTCTATTTAGTTCAATATAGCTTATCTAATTTAAATGCCTTTATATTATTAGTGGCTATAGGTAGTAGTTTATATGCTTATAATGATAATAATACAAATCATAAAAATTTAATAGATAGAAAAAATTCACCTATACAACTTATTAGTCAACTTAAAGGTTATTTTCATATAAATAGTATATTAGCTTTAAGTTTAACTATTACTTTATTTTCTTTTGCAGGTATTCCACCTTTAATTGGATTCTTTGCGAAATTAATGGTATTCTCAGCTGCTTTACAAGAAGGATTTATTTTTATAACATTAATAGGTGTATTAACTAGTGTTATAAGTGCAGTTTATTATTTATTTATTGTAAAAACAATGTTTTTTGATGAACATTCATATACATTTAAAAAAAAAATTCCAAGACTTAAATATGCCAGCTTTAGTTGTTAAAAAAGATAAAGTAGTTAAAACTATACAGTTAGATAGTTTTACTTTATCTAGTTCTTTATCTATAATTATTTCTATTTTAACTTTAGTTATTTTATTATTTATGTTTATGCCTAATGAGTGATTACATATGTCTAATTTATTAGCTGTTGTATTATTTGTACCAGGTAGTATATAAAAATTATATAATAATTTTTATGTATAAAATATTTTATACATAAAGTCTTAAATAAAAGGAAAAATAGTATATATTCAGATGTTCAAATCATCGATGACTAAAAAAGATATATTTATATATATATATAAATATATACTTTAAAAGGTTAAAAAAAAATAATGTTTTTTTTTTAACGATAAAAATAAAAATTAAAAACAAATTATAAAAAAAAAATATAATTATAATTAAATAAAATAAAAAAAAAAAAAAAAAAAAAATGTTCGAATTAACACAAGAATTAATAGTAACAATAAATAGTTTGGTGCCTGAAGTACCAAACAATTTAACAGATACAATAGATAAATTAGAGCCTGAAATAAAACAAAATCTAATAGATATAATAAATAAATTAGGGCCTAATTTAAAAGATATACCTAATTTTATATGCAAAGATATTTCAGATACATTTTTTGCATATAAATGGGATGTTGTGGATTTACAGAATAAACAGGTAAAGCGTTTAGAGTATGAAAAAAAATTTAACGAAATATGTATAAATACGTTTAAAGATTGGAAAAGGAACTGTATAACAGACAGAAAAAATGTTGCAGATTTACATAAAGCTAGAGATTTGTTATTTAGTATGACTACTATTAATTCTACTAATTTAGGTTCAGAATTAGAATTTAACAAATTAGTAAAAATATATGCTGCTTCATATGATAAAAAATTGTTACTTTCAGCTTATAATGAAAAAACTTTTTTACTAGAAAATCAAAAAATATACTTCGGAGAACATAATACATATAAATTTGCTGAGGAAAATATAATAACAAGCTCTAGGGATGCAAAATTCGGAACGGTTGTTGGAATAACAAGTGAAGATGTAATATCTTATACAAAAGATGGTAAGATAAAATTAGGATTTAGTGTTAAACCTAAAATAGAAGATATAGTTAAAACACCTAATACAACACCTCAAGAACTAGCGACATATATGAGATGTTTAGATTATATGGATGTTCAGCATACTCAACGTCTTAATAAATTGGACAATTATAATTATATAAACAAACATTTACCATGTTTATTTAAAAAAAAAAAAAAAAATAGTATATATATACTCATTAAAAAAATATAATTATATTTTAATATAGAGACTTTAGTCTAATAGTAAAACATGTAGTTTTAAAATATAGGGCTTTAAATCCCATAAAGTTTTAAGAATAATATAGGAATAATAACAGAAAATAAAAAAAAATATAATTATATATATAAATATATAAGTTAAAAGTCAGTAAATAAAATAAATAAAAAAAAATAAAAAAAATGAGAATTTTAAAAAGTAATCCTTTATTAAGAATATTAAATTCATATTTAATAGACGCACCAACTCCAGCTAATATTAGCTATTTATGAAATTTTGGATCATTATTAGGTTTATGTTTAGGTATACAAATTGTAACTGGTGTTACATTAGCAATGCATTATACACCTACAGTATTAGAAGCTTTTAACTCAGTAGAGCACATAATGAGAGATGTTAACAATGGTTGATTAATACGTTATTTACACGCTAATACAGCTTCAGCATTTTTCTTTTTATTATATCTACACATAGGTAGAGGTTTATACTACGGATCATATAAATCACCAAGAACATTAACATGAGCTATAGGTACTGTTATAGTTGTATTAATGATGGCTACAGCTTTCTTAGGTTATGTTTTACCATATGGACAAATGAGTTTATGAGGTGCTACAGTTATTACTAACTTAATGAGTGCAATACCTTGAATAGGTCAAGATATAGTTGAATTTATTTGAGGAGGTTTCTCTGTTAATAATGCAACATTAAATAGATTCTTTGCATTACACTTCTTATTACCATTTGTATTAGCAGCTTTAGTAGTAATGCATTTAATAGCATATCACGATGTAGTAGGATCAGGTAATCCTTTAGGTATTTCTGGTAATTATGATAGATTACCATTTGCTCCATATTTTGTATTTAAAGATTTAATAACTATATTTATTTTCTTTATAGTATTATCAGTATTTGTATTCTTTATGCCAAATGCTTTAGGAGATAGTGATAATTATATTATGGCTAATCCAATGCAAACACCACCAGCTATAGTACCTGAATGATACTTATTACCATTCTACGCAATATTAAGATCTATACCTAATAAATTATTAGGTGTTATATCTATGTTTGCATCTATTTTATGTTTAATGGTTATGCCTGCTACAGATTTATCTAAATTAAGAGGAGTACAATTTAGACCATTAAGTAAAATAGCTTTCTTTATTTTTGTAGCTAACTTCTTAATATTAATGCAAATAGGAGCAAAACACGTTGAAACACCTTTCATAGAATTTGGTCAAATTTCAACTGTTTTATATTTTGCACATTTCTTTGTAATAGTTCCTGTTATTAGTATAGTAGAAAATAGTTTAGTTGAATTATCTACTAGGAAATAGGTATAAGAAATATAA